GTTTGTTGGTCATTCGTTGATTGTTTGTTGGTCATAGTTGGAGTATGTGTTGTGGGATTTTTAGGGTAATACAAGTTAAAATTGGTGGGTGTATGAGGGGAAAAAAAGTTCAAGTTGTTTGGTACATAGTGCAGGGAGAAATGAGGGAGGTAGATAGTAATGGGAAGGTCTGGGGTTTGTTGGTGATTTATCAAGGGGTTTGATGTGTTGTGCTAGTGTATCGTGTTTTTAATGTAACTCCAGTGCCGAGAGTTGGAATGTGAAACAACAAACTAAGTGAAATAAAATTAAGGGAAATATAGAGGAATAAACAAGCAAATTAACAAACAAACAAACAAACAAACAAACAAACGAACGAACGATCAACGAATGTTTGTGAGCATTTAGTTGAAAGTTGGCCGTGTTGTTTAAAAAGTTAGAGGAAATAAATAGAGTAAATTGATAGAAATTTATGCCCAACAAGCATTCATCTAATAGCAACTTTAGTGTGACTTGTGGACTCGTCATAACCAAGTGTACGAGGGGGTGCATCGCGCGGGCGAGGCTCTAATATGCCCTTAAACCATTACACTGGACCGAGTTATGGAAAACAAAGTGCATCAGTGTCAAGGTGATACCAGTTACCCGTAAGCCGTAACGCCAGCAGGACCTGAGATCGAGATTAGGTGATAACGCATAATTTAGGTGCAGGATATAAACCAATTCACCCGTTGCACTTGAAGGGCAACCTGCAGAGAGAGAGAGAAAAGAGAACCAAAGGCGCCAAGGTCGGGGGAATGCCGCGATCACGGACTAAAATGGTGAGATATGACCCCGACCAGATGTATCGGTGAAGAGCAAGTTTAAGGGAATTGTCAAGTTGTGGCCCTGAAATAGGAACCAGAGGCGCAAAAGAGCAAGTCGTGCTAGGGTGTAGGGGGAAAGAATGGGCCTGAAGCTAGTCGTGATGGATCCTACTCGCGTCGAGTTGCTGATTTCACGTGAGGTGCGAAGTTAATAAATAACCTGGTCCCTGCTTTATGTACCCTGGAGATGTCGCATGATATGGACGGTACCAATCATAGTGGGTATTCGCGCACTTCCGTGTTTAAGAAGGAGGTAGGCATAAGCTAAAGAGAGGAAGTCTTTTGCACGATGACGGTAGTTTCAGTAGTCCCTGATATCATGCATGTTTAGGTACTCTGGAAGGATAGATGTGTATAAAGGATATTCTGCCCGGTTGTCATGTATGTCAGAGTTACATGGATTTTTAGCGGAACGTTTGAGTGGTATGTAAGGTTGTATTTTGGAGATAGTATGTATGCCTGACCATAAATATATGTGTTTATACACTAAATATTAAGGGGTTAGCTAGGTCCATGGGGACTATGAATATGGTAGATAAATTGATGCACTGCAATACATAGGACACAATGCGGGGGGGGTAGGGGGGGGGTTTCCTGCATTATGTCCTATGTTTCCTTTAGTTTCTGTAGTTGAAGCCTACAACGGCGGTTTTTCAGGCCGTAGTTCTTGGAGAAAAGCCAAGCAGAAATTGCTATGACTTATCTTGTACTTTTTTTAGGGTTAGGTTTTATTTTGGGCGGATTAGGAGTGGCATCGAATCCTTCTCCTTATTATGGGGTTGTTGGGTTGGTGGTGGCATCTGTTGCTGGTTGTGGGTGGTTGTTGAGTTTGGGGGTGTCGTTTGTGTCGCTGGTCTTATTTATGATCTATTTAGGGGGGATGCTGGTGGTGTTTGTGTACTCAGTGTCCTTGGCGGCAGATCCGTTTCCTACGGCCTGGGGGGATTGGCGTGCTGTAGGTTATGGCCTGGGGTTTATTTTGGTGCTCGTTATTGGAGCGGTTGTTGGGGGTTTTGTTGAGGAGTGGAAGCTGGGGTTGGTGACTGTTGATAGTGGGGGAATGCTTTCTGTTCGGTTGGATTTTAGTGGGGTTGCCATATTTTATTCACGTGGGGTTGGAATATTTTTGGTGGCAGGGTGGGGGTTATTGTTGACATTGTTTGTGGTGTTGGAGATTGTTCGAGGGTTGTCTCGGGGTGCAGTTCGGGCGGTGTAGGGGTGGGGGGGGTCAGAAGATAGTTTAGTGCAGAACACCAGCTTTGGGAGCTGGAGGTGAGGGTTTAACTCCCTCTTTTCTGATCAGGTGAGAAAGGAGGGAGTTAGGAACTCTAAGAAGGGGTGTAGTCTTCATTCTTCGGTTTACAAGACCGATGTTTTTATAAACTATTAGAGTTTTAGTAGTTGAGTAGTTTATTTTCTAGGGCTCCGATAGTGGGGAAGAGGATAAGGAGGATGGAGAAGTAGGTGAAAGAAGCAAGTTGGCCGATGATAATGAATGGGTGTTCTACGGGTTGGCTCCCCACTCATGTCAGGATGAGAAGGTTGGTGATTAAGATTCAGAATAGGAGTTGAGAGAGAGGGCGAAAGATTATTGAACGTTGTTTGGACTTGTGGAGTAGGGGACTTAGGAACAGAATTAGTACTGAGGCAGTTAGGGCTAGGACTCCTCCAAGCTTGTTGGGGATAGAGCGTAGGATGGCGTATGCAAATAGGAAGTATCATTCGGGCTTGATGTGTGGGGGTGTGACTAGCGGGTTTGCGGGTGTAAAGTTTTCTGGGTCTCCTAGGAGGTTGGGGGAGAATAGGGCCAGGGTTATTAGAGGAAGGAGTATTAGTGTGAGGCCAAAGATGTCTTTTAGGGAGAAGTAGGGGTGGAATGGGATTTTATCGCAGTTGGAAGAGATACCTAATGGGTTGTTTGAGCCGGATTCGTGTAGGAATGTGAGGTGGATGATGGCGAGGCCGGCAATTAGGAAGGGGAGGAGGAAGTGGAGGGTGAAGAATCGTGTTAGTGTGGGGTTGTCTACTGAGAAGCCACCTCAGGCCCATTCGACGATGGTTTGGCCGATGTAGGGGATAGCGGAGAATAGGTTGGTAATAACTGTGGCGCCTCAGAATGATATCTGTCCTCAGGGTAGGACATACCCTACGAAGGCGGTTGCTATTAGGGTTAGTAGGAGGATGACTCCTGTGTTTCACGTTTCTTTGTACAAGTAAGAGCCGTAGTAGAGTCCTCGTCCAATGTGTAAGTAGATGCAGATGAAGAAGAATGAAGCTCCGTTTGCATGGAGATTACGGATTAGTCAACCATATTGGACGTTCCGACATGTATGGGCGACGGATGAGAAAGCCAGGGTAGTGTCTGCGGTGTAGTGCGCAGCTAGTAGTAGGCCTGTTAGGATTTGGGTTAGTAGGCAAATACCTAGTAAGGATCCGAAGTTTCATCAGGCAGAGATGTTTGAAGGGGTTGGAAGGTCAATTAGGGAGTTGTTGATTATTTTTAGTAGAGGGTGGTGTTTTCGTGGGTTGGGGGCCATTGGTTTTGGGTCTGTGGAGCGATAAGACAATAATGAGGATAGATAGTGCGAAGGATTCTAGGTAGGTTTTGATTAGGCCTGTGTGGAGGTTAATTGTGGTTTTGGTTGCCATGAGTTGGAGACTGGCGAGTCCTTCGGGGCCTATTTTTTTGTATCAGGACAGGTCGGTTAAGTGTGAGGCAAATTTTTGTCCAGCATATAGTAAGCCTGTGGAGCTAAATCGGTGGGCTAGAGGGTTGAAGTATCCTAATGAGGAGGAGAAGTTTAGGGGGTTGCTCTGTTTTGGGTGAGTTAGCATGTGGGTTATGTTGGAGAGTTCTAGGGCTAGGGCAATTCCCAGGATTGTGACGAGGACAGCGGCGGTTTTTGTAAGTGTTGGTATGGTTATGGGGGGGTTCTTTGTGGGGAGAATGTAAGATGTGATGAGTAGTCCAGCTATGATGCTGCCCAAGGCGAGGCGGGTGATTGGGCTGGTAACCGCCCGGTTGTTTTCATTTATTGGTGCGGTTGGGGACATTCGGGTATACCCTGTTTGAACGAGTAGGGTCATACGGAGGCTGTAGGTAGCGGTGAAGGAGGTGGCTGTAAGGGTTAAGAGTAATGCCCAGGTATTTAGGTAGGATGTGTTTAGGCTCTCAATGATGGGGTCTTTTGAGTAGAATCCTGCCAGGAATGGGGTCCCTATTAGGGCTAGGTTGCCAATGGTTAGACAAGTGGTGGTTGTGGGTAGGGTTTTTTGTAGGGACCCTATTTTTCGGATGTCTTGTTCTCCGTTGAGGCTGTGGATGATTGAGCCTGAGCAGAGGAAGAGCATGGCTTTGAAGAAGGCATGCGTTGAGATGTGTAGGAAGGCTAGTTGTGGGAGGTTCAGTCCGATTGTAACTATTATTAGGCCTAGTTGGCTAGATGTAGAAAAGGCGATAATTTTTTTGATATCATTCTGTGTGAGGGCACATGTTGCGGCGAATAGTGTTGATAAGGCCCCTAGACATAGGCAGAGGGTGAGGGCGGTTTGGTTGTTAGCTAGTATGGGGTGTGTGCGGATGAGTAGAAAGATTCCTGCGACTACTATTGTGCTGGAGTGAAGTAGAGCGGAGACTGGGGTTGGACCTTCTATGGCAGCTGGCAGTCAAGGGTGGAGGCCAAATTGGGCGGATTTTCCTATGGCAGCTAGAATGAGACCTAGTAAGGGGAGGGTGGGGGTTTGGGTGGTGGAGAAGGCTTGTTGAATTTCTCAGGAATTTATGGTTGAGGCAAGTCATGCTATGCTTAGGATGAGGCCAATATCTCCAATTCGATTATATAGTACGGCTTGGAGGGCGGCTGTATTGGCTTCTGCTCGGCCCTGCCATCAGCCGATTAATAGGAATGATATAATTCCGACTCCTTCTCAGCCGATGAATAGAAGGAATATGTTGTTGGCGGTGGTTAGTACTAGTATAGCAATCAAGAATGTTAGGAGGTATGAGAAGAATTTTGTAATATATGGTTCTGCGCTTATGTATCATGTTGCGAATTGAAGGATGGATCATGTAACAAATAGTGCAATGGGGAGAAATATCAGAGAGTATTGGTCTATTTTGAAGCTGAGTGGGATTTTGAAGTTTGTGATGAATTTTCATTCTAGGTGGGAAGTGATGCTTTCTGAGCCTGAGTATATGAAGAGTGTTATTGGCACTAGGCTTGTCAGGAATGCTGTTTTGACAGTGTGTGTAATGGTGGTTGGGGAGTTTTGGAAGTTTTTTGATATAAGTGGGAGTAGGGTTGGTGTAAGGATAATTGTGAGTGTTAGAAGGACGGTGGTGTTGAGGAGTAGGGCAGGTTCCACTGCTTTTACTTGGATTTGCACCAAGATGAGTGGCTCCTAAGACCAGTGGATTGCTGTTATCCTTTAAAAGCAAGGGGGCTGAGGTTTTAGACTCAGATACAGGAATTAGCAGTTCTTGTTGGTTGAACCTCCCCTCGGTAGGTAAGAAGGGTTTAACTTCTATTTTTAGGATCACAGTCTAATGTTTGGGTTAAACTATACCTGCATGAGAGGGTTCCGGAAATAAGGTCGGGCTTTAGAATGAGGAGTAGCATGGGAATGATGTGGAGGGCTATAAGGAGGTGCTCTCGTGTGGTTGAATTTTGGGTGGATGTGATGTGGGTAGGGAGGGTTCCTCGTTGGGTTATTAGAAGTATAAATAGGGTATATGATGCGGTGAGTAGGGTTGCAGTTCCGGTTAAGATAATTGTGGGTGTGGATCAGTTGAATAGGGCGACTATAATGGTTAATTCTGCTATCAAGTTTGTTGTTGGAGGGAGGGCCATGTTTGTGAGGTTGGCTAGGAGTCATCAAGTAGCCATTAACGGTAGGATGGGTTGCAGGCCTCGTGTCAGGATTAGGATTCGGCTGTGTGTTCGTTCATAATTTGTGTTGGCTAGACAAAATAGTATGGAGGAGGTCAGTCCGTGGGAGATTATGAGGATTATTGCGCCTGAGAATGCTCAGTGAGTTTGGATCATGCTAGCAGCGATGACGAGACCCATGTGGCTTACGGAGGAGTAAGCAATGAGAGATTTAAGGTCAGTTTGGCGTAAGCAGATTGAGCTGGTTATCAGTGCGCCTCATAGGGCTAAAGTGATGAATGGATAGTGTAAGAGGCCAGAGAGGGGGCCTATTAGGAGGGTGACTCGTATGATGCCATATCCGCCTAGCTTTAGGAGCAAGGCGGCGAGTAATATTGAGCCTGCAATGGGGGCTTCAACATGAGCTTTAGGCAGTCATAGGTGTAGGCCGTATAGAGGTGCTTTTACTATAAACGCTATTAATAGGGCCAAGCTTGATAGGAGGTTAGTCCAGGAATTGTTGAGGACAGGGTGGGTTAGTTTGAGCATTGTGAGGTGCAATGTGCCGGTTTGTATGTGTAGGTATAGGATTGTGACGAGTAGTGGGAGGGAACTTATGAGTGTATAGAATAGTAAGTAGATACCGGCGCTTAAACGTTCGGGCTGGTTTCCTCAGCGTGTAATGAGAATTAAGGTGGGGATGAGGGTTGCTTCAAATGAGATGTAAAATAGTATTAGTTCTGTAGATGAGAAGGCTAGGATGATGAAAGGTTGAATTGTGACTAGGGCTAGGATGAAAATTCGTTTTCGTGTGGGGGGTTCGTGTTGAAGGTGGTTTTGGCTTGCCATGATTATGAGAGGTAGAAGCCAGCAGGATAGAACTAGTAAGGGGGATGAAATTTGGTCGATGCCAGTTCATGGGGTTAGGTTTTTATGAGGGTAATATGTTGGAGGTAGTCACTGGAGACTAAGAGTTGCAATTAGGAGGCTATATGTGGTGGTATTTGTCCATAGGAATTTTTTGGGGGATAGGAGGGCTGTAGGTAGTAGTATGATTGTGGGGAGGATGATTTTTAGCATTGTAAAAGGTTTAGGTTGTGCAGATGGTCAGAGCCGTGGGTTCGTGTGGAAGCTACTAGCATTGCTAGGCCTGCTCCTGCCTCACACGCTGAGAATGCCAATATGAGTACAGGTATTAGGGTGAATGATGTTGCTTGGTTTTCAATGGGCCAGATAGCTAGTGCGAGGTATATGGATAGTATCATGCTTTCTAAACATAGTAGGGCGGAGATTAGGTGAGTTCGGTGAAAGGCTAATCCTAAGCCGCTTAGAATAAAGGCTGAGTAGAAGCTTAGGTGTAGGAGCGACATAAAGAAAGTCATAGGGGTGGGCTATGGTCTGTTGAGTCGAAATCAACTGTCTTGATTAGACTAACTTTCTGCTACTCTGCCCATTCTAGGCCTCCTTGTATTCATTCATAGATTAGGCCTAATGTTAGTAGGAGAATGAGGATGGAAGCTCAGACGAGTGTGGTGATAGGAGATTGGAGTTGGCTGGCTCATGGAAGGGGGAGGAGGAGGGCAATTTCTAGGTCGAAAAGAAGGAATAGGATTGCTACTGAGAAAGAATCGGATTGAGAAAGGAAGTCGAGCGGATCCGAGTGGGTCGAAGCCGCATTCGTATGGGGATAGTTTTTCTGAATCTGGATTTATTTGGGCGAGTCAGAAGTTTAATGTGGTTAGGAGGATGCATAGAATGAGGGATAGGGTGAGTATGAATGTGATTATGTTAATTGCTCTTCTCTGGGGTTACACCAGATTTTAAGGATTGGAAGTCGATTGTAATTGATATACTAGAAGAGCATGATCCTCATCAGTAGATGGTTATGTAGAGGAATAATCAGATGACGTCTACGAAATGCCAGTATCAGGCTGCTGCTTCGAATCCAAAGTGGTGGTCTGATGTGAAGTGGAATTTAATTAGTCGTAGGAGGCAGACTGATAGGAAGGAGGATCCAATAATTACGTGGAGGCCATGGAATCCTGTAGCGACGAAGAAGGTTGAGCCATATACACCATCAGCGATGGAAAAGGGGGCTTCGTAGTACTCTATGGCCTGAAGTGCTGTGAAGTAGAATCCTAGTAGAATGGTTAGGGTGAGTGCATGGATTGCTTGTTTTCGGTTGCCTTCTGTGATGCTGTGGTGTGTTCATGTGACGGTTACACCTGAGGCGAGTAGGATAGCTGTGTTTAGTAGGGGGACTTCTAGGGGATTGAGTGGGCTGATTCCTGTTGGGGGTCATTGTCCGCCTAATTCTGGAGTGGGGGCTAGACTTGAATGGAAGAAAGCTCAGAAAAAACCTAGGAAGAAGAATGCTTCTGATGTGATGAACAGGATTATCCCGTATCGTAAACCTTTTTGTACGGTAGGGGTGTGGTGGCCTTGGAATGTGCTTTCTCGTACGATGTCTCGTCACCATTGTAGTATGACTAGTATTATGGAGAGTAGCCCCAGGGCTAGGAGATATGATGAGTTGTAGTGGAATCATATGATCAATCCGGAAGTAGTAAGTAGGGCGGCTGTTGCTCCGAAAATGGGTCAGGGGCTTGGGTCTACTATGTGGTAGGAGTGGGCTTGGTGGGTCATTAAATGTTTTCTTGTAAGTAGAGGCTTAAGAGTAGGACGAAGACATAGGCTTGGATTATGGCTACTGCTACTTCTAGGATGGTTAGTAGGAACAAGATTAGTGCTGTTAGGATTGAAATTGTGGGTATAATAGGAAGGAGAGCGGTGGTGGCTGTGGAGATGAGTTGGATAAGTAGGTGGCCTGCTGTGAGATTGGCTGTGAGGCGAACTCCTAGGGCTAGTGGGCGAATTAATAGGCTTGTGGTTTCGATCATGATAAGGGCTGGGATTAGTGGTGTGGGTGTACCTTCGGGCAGGAGATGGCCTAGGGAAATTGAAGGCTGGTTTCGTAAACCTGTGAGAAGCGTGGCAAGTCAGAGTGGGAATGCCAGTGCTATGTTCATTGATAGTTGAGTGGTTGGAGTGAATGTGTACGGGAGAAGGCCTAGTAGGTTGACTATGAGTAGGAGCACTATTAATGAGGTTAGGGGTAGAGCTCATTTGTGGCCATTTTTGTTTAGGGGGATTATTAGTTGTTTTGTGATAAGGTGGAAGAGTCAAAGTTGGAGGGTAGAGAGGCGATTAGTGATTCAGCGGCTGTTGGGAGTGGGGAGTAACAGGGTGGGGAATAGTATTGAGAGGAGGATTAGCGGGATTCCTAGGAGGCACGGGCTTGTGAATTGGTCAAAAAAGCTTAGGTTCATGGTCAAATTCAGGGCGTTGTTTTTACGGTAGTTGGGGCTTTGTTGGAGGGGGGATTGGTGGGTGTGAAAGTTAGGAGTTTGGGCTGGATAATTAAGGAGAAGGTTAGTCATGTTAGGAGCATGACGAAGAACCATGGGTTTGGGTTTAGTTGTGGCATGTCATTAAGGAGGGGCTGGCAGTCCTCTTTCTCTAGCTTAAAAGGCTAGCGCTGGTGTATAGCTTCTTAATGATTAGGAGGATAGTAGTGTCGATCAGGATTCGAAGTGGGAGAGGGGAGTTGATTCTACTACGATTGGCATGTAGCTGTGGTTGGCTCCACAGATTTCTGAGCATTGGCCGTAGAAGATTCCAGGTCGAGTAGTGATGAATGATGTCTGGTTCAGTCGTCCAGGAATTGCGTCGGTTTTCACTCCTAGTGAGGGAACTGCTCAGGAATGCAGAACATCATCAGCGGTGATGATGATACGGATTGGGGATTCCATGGGGATAACAACACGGTGGTCTACTTCTAGCAGTCGGAAGTGTCCTGGGGGAAGTTCTGTTGTTGGGGTTATGTATGAATCAAATGTTAAGTCTTTGAAGTCTGTGTATTCGTAGGATCAGTATCATTGATGGCCGATAGCTTTTAGGGTTAGGTCGGGTTCATCAATTTCGTCTATTATGTACAAGATCTGTAGTGATGGGAGGGCAAGTAGGACAAGGACAATGGCTGGGAGGATTGTTCAAATTAGTTCAACTTCTTGTGCATCGACAGTGTTAGAAGATAGTTTCTCTATTAGTATAAGCGCTAGAAGGTAAAGGACTAAGCTGCAGATTGCCAGGGCGACTATTAGGGCATGGTCGTGGAATTCGACAAGTTCTTCTATAATGGGGGATGAGGCGTCTTGAAATCCGAGTTGTGAGTGGTTGGCCATTTGAGAAGTACAGGATTTTCACCTGTGATTTAGTCTTGACAAGGCTATGTAATTGGTTTACTAACGTCTCATAAGAAAGAAGCATAAGTGGTTAGATGCGGTTGGCTTGAAACCAGCGTACGAGGGTTCGACTCCTTCCTTTCTTGTACTTGAACAAAGGCTGGTTCTTCGAAGGTGTGGTAGGGAGGTGGGCAGCCGTGAATTCATTCGATGTTAGTAGAAGTTAGTTCTGGGTGTAGAACTTTACGTTTAGATGCGAAAGCTTCTCAGATAATAAATATTAGTATGATTACGGCTGTTATTGAGATTAGTGAGCCGATGGAGGATATGGTGTTTCATAGGGTGTAGGCATCTGGGTAGTCTGAGTATCGTCGTGGTATGCCGGCAAGCCCTAGGAAGTGTTGAGGGAAGAATGTTAGGTTTACACCAGTGAACATGACCCCAAAGTGGGCTTTAGCTCATGTGGGGTGTAGGGTGTATCCTGTGAATAGTGGGAATCAGTGGGTGAATCCTGCTAGGATGGCGAAGACCGCTCCTATTGAGAGGACATAGTGGAAGTGGGCGACTACGTAGTATGTGTCGTGCAAGGCAATGTCTAGGGAGGAGTTAGCTAGGACAATCCCTGTCAGGCCTCCAATGGTGAAGAGAAAGATGAAGCCTAATGCTCATAGTATAGGCGGGTCTCATTTGATGGTCCCTCCGTGGAGTGTGGCTAGTCAGCTGAAGACTTTGATTCCTGTTGGGATGGCAATGATTATGGTGGCGGATGTGAAGTATGCTCGGGTGTCTACGTCTATGCCTACTGTGAATATGTGGTGGGCTCAAACAATAAAACCTAGGAATCCAATAGATAGTATGGCTCATACTATTCCTATGTAGCCGAAGGGTTCTTTTTTGCCTGCGTAGTAAGCTACTACATGGGAGATAATTCCGAAGCCTGGTAGAATTAGGATGTAGACTTCGGGATGACCGAAGAATCAGAAAAGGTGTTGGTATAGTACTGGATCTCCTCCGCCAGCAGGGTCGAAGAATGTGGTGTTTAGGTTTCGGTCTGTGAGTAACATAGTAATGCCGGCGGCGAGAACTGGGAGGGATAGGAGAAGGAGGACGGCGGTAATGAGGACTGATCATACGAACAGAGGAGTTTGATATTGTGAGAGGGCTGGTGGTTTTATGTTGATAGCAGTTGTGATAAAATTAATAGCCCCTAGGATGGAGGAGACGCCTGCAAGATGGAGGGAGAAGATGGCCAAGTCCACGGAGGCTCCGGCGTGGGCTAGGTTGCCAGCCAAGGGAGGGTATACGGTTCATCCTGTTCCCGCACCGGCTTCGACTGTGGAGGAGGCTAGCAGGAGGAGAAAGGATGGAGGTAGGAGCCAGAAGCTTATGTTGTTCATTCGTGGGAATGCTATATCGGGGGCGCCAATTATGAGGGGTACTAGTCAATTTCCGAAGCCTCCGATTATAATTGGTATGACTATGAAGAAGATTATTACGAAGGCATGAGCGGTGACGATTACGTTGTAGATTTGGTCGTCTCCTAGGAGAGCGCCTGGTTGTCCAAGTTCTGCGCGGATGAGTAGGCTAAGTGCGGTGCCAACTATTCCAGCTCATGCGCCGAAGATTAGATATAGAGTGCCAATGTCTTTGTGGTTGGTGGAGAATAATCATCGATTGATTAGGGTCACAGGTAAGATGGCTGAGTGTTTTAGGCGTTAGGCTGTAGTCCTTTTTACAGAGGTTTAATTCCTCTTCTTATCGGCTCTGTAGTGAAAGTTTCATAGTGAGTTGCAAGCTCATTGATGCATGTTAAGAGTGCCAGAGTCTGGTAGATAGAAGCCTGTTGGTTTAGGCATCTGGCTGTTAACCAGGGGTTTATGGGATCGAGGCCCATCTATCTAGTCAAGGCCCTAGCTTAATTAAAGCGTCTGAGTTGCATTTAGAGGATGCAGGCTAATGTCCTGCGGGTCTTAGCAGAAACTAAGAGGGTTTAACTCTTGTTTGGGGCTTTGAAGGCCCTTGGTTTAGATCGATCCTAAGTTTCTAAAGGATGGTGGGGATTATGGGGGAAAGTGGGAGGAGTAGGGCGGTTAAGGAGGTTAGGAAGGCAATTAGGGTGTTTGTTGTTTTATCCGTGTGCCACTGTTTTATGTGGTTTGTAGTGTTTGGTGGCAGGGTGATTGTTGAGTGGTATGCAAGGCGGAGGTAGAAGAATAGTCCAAGCAGTGAGAGTATAGCCATAATTATGGCTGCCGTGGTTATTTCTTGTTTAGTAAGTTCGTGGATAATGAGTCATTTGGGTAAGAAGCCTGTTAGTGGCGGAAGGCCTGCTAGTGAGAGTAGGGTTAGTATCAAGGTTGCGTTTAGTATAGGGGTTTTTGTTCATGAGGTTATTATTGTTGTTAGCTTGAGGACTTTAGTTGTGTTAAGGGTGAGAAATACTGTAGAGGTTATTAAGGAGTACAGGTAGAAGGTTAGTAGGGTGAGGTTTGGGTTAAAGATGGTGATGATTGTCATTCAGCCTATGTGTGAGATGGAAGAGAATGCTAGGATTTTTCGGACTTGGGTCTGGTTTAGTCCTATCCAGCCTCCTAAGGCTGCTGAGATAATGGCTATGGTGGTTAGCAGGGTTGGGTTTAGTGAGGGGGATGTCAAGAAGAGAATAGTGATTGGGGGGAATTTTAAAACTGTTGATAGTAGCAGTGCGGTGGTTATGGAAGAGCCTTGGAGTACTTCTGGAAATCAAAAGTGGAATGGTACTAGTCCCAGTTTTATTGCAATTGCGATTGTCAGTAGAAGGCATGATATGGGGTGGGTGAGTTGAGTGATGTCTCACTGTCCAGTGGCTCAAGCATTGGTTATGCTTGAGAAGAGAAGTAATGCTGAAGCTGTTGCTTGAACTAGGAAGTATTTAATTGTGGCTTCAATGGCTCGGGGGTGGTGGGATTTTGAGATAAGGGGAATGATGGCGAGAGTATTAATTTCTAATCCAGTTCAGGCTATTATTCAGTGATTGCTCGAGATGGTAATGGTTGTCCCTAGGAGTAGGCTTAAGGTTGAGATTAATTTTGTATGTGGGCTCATTAGCAGAGGAGGGGGTTAAACCATCATTTTCGGGGTATGGGCCCGATAGCTTTGTTAGCTGACTCTACTAGAAAATAATATAAAGGAAGTATGGGGAGTTTTGATCTCCCCTGTGTGGGTTCGAGTCCTACTTTTCTAAGGCCTGTAGGAAATGAGAGGGTTAGTATACCTCTATGTTCACTTTATCATAGTGACCCTTAATGTTCAGGCACATTTCCTTTGTTCGGGTACATTTTCTTAGGTAGGGTGGGAGACCTGCATAGGAGACGGGCATGCTAGTGTGCCAGAGACATAGGGCTAGTGTTAGTGGTAAGAAACTCTTTCAGAGAAGGTGCATAAGTTGATCGTAGCGGAATCGTGGGTAGGAGGCACGAATTCATAAGAAACCAGAGGAGAGAAGAAGGGTTTTTGTAGCTAGGATTATAGGGAAGAACTCTGAAGGTAAGTTGAGTGAGCTTGGGTTTAGGAATAGGATGGAGGTTATGGTGTTTATTAGGATGATGTTTGCATGTTCGGCTACGAAGAGTAGGGCGAACGGGCCTGCGGCATATTCTACGTTGAAACCTGAGACTAGTTCGGATTCTCCTTCTGTAAGGTCGAATGGGGCACGATTAGTTTCAGCGAGGGTGGAGATGTATCATATCATCGCGAGAGGCCAAGAAGAAAAGATGAGATATAAGGGCTCTTGGGTGGTGGCAAGGGTACTTAGGGTGTAGTTTCCGCTTAATATGATTACGGATAAGAGGATGATGGCTAATGTTACTTCGTAGGAGATGGTTTGTGCTACTGCTCGTAGTGCACCTATGAGAGCATATTTTGAATTGGATGCTCAGCCAGATCATAAGATTGAGTAGACTGCCAGGCTTGACATGGCTAGGAGGAAGAGCAGGCCCAGGTTAAGGTCAGTAAGAGAGAAGGGGAGGGGAAGGGGAATTCAAATTGTAATAGCCAGGAGGAGGGCTAGCATGGGGGTTAGAATGAAGAGGATTGGGGAGGAGGTGGAGGGGCGGATAGGTTCTTTGATAAATAGCTTTACTCCATCTGCTACTGGTTGAAGTAACCCAAAAGGCCCTACGATGTTTGGGCCTTTTCGAGCTTGTATATAGCTTAGGACCTTTCGTTCTACTAATGTCAGGAAGGCCACAGCAAGTAGGATGGGTACGGCGTATGATAGGGATATAATGAGGTAAATTACAATCATGGATAGGTAGTTGAGCTAGGGAGAGGATTTGAACCTCTGGGTAAAGGGCTTAAGCCTTTTGCATTTACCAGACTCTGCCACGCTAGCGGTCCTTTTCTAGGATTGGCAATTATGGGAGGTCTCTTGGTAATTTAGTTGAGGTCATCACTTAGAGAGGGGGCGTGCATTGGTGTATTGGCCCCATTTTTCCGGTCCTTTCGTACTAGGAAAAGTTGGTCATAGATAGAAACCGACCTGGATTACTCCGGTCTGAACTCAGATCACGTAGGACTGTTAATCGTTGAACAAACGAACCCTTAATAGCGGCTGCACCATTAGGATGTCCTGATCCAACATCGAGGTCGTAAACCCCCTTGTCGATATGGGCTCTTGGAGGGGATTGCGCTGTTATCCCTGGGGTAGCTTGGTCCATTGCTCAATTATATTGGGTCTGGTTACTGTTAGTACGTTGAGGGGTTGCTCTTAGTTAAGAGGGGGTGGTCTTATTTTTGGAGGGTTTGTTTTTCTCCAAGGTCGCCCCAACCGAAAAATGCGGGCCAGCGTTTTGCTATGATGGTGGGCCTTATAGGTCTGATTTTGTTGCGGGGTGGCTGCTGATTTTTAAGTTCCACAGGGTCTTCTCGTCTTATGTGTTTATCCCTGCTTTTGCACAGGGAGATCAATTTCACTGATTATCTGCAAGAGACAGTTAAGACCTCGTTTAGCCATTCATACAAGTCTCGATTTATGGGACAATTGATTGCGCTACCTTCGCACGGTTAGGATACCGCGGCCGTTAAACGTGAAGTCACTGGGCAGGCATCACCTTCAATACTTGTCTGGCTGAAGGCTATGTTTTTGGTAAACAGTCGGGCCTTAGGGTTTTGCCTAGTTCCTTTAACAGATTTTAATCTTTCTAGTGGGCGCTCCTGGGTTGGGCTAACAGAGGGTGAAATACACAATCTTGTTGGCATGGGAGTATTAGTTGGCTGTTAATAATGTGAGGGGAAATGTAAGTTTGCGCTTAAGAGGGGTGTACCCTAGTTACTCATTCTAGTATTAATTCTCCTATTATTATAGGTTAACCTGCTGGTGGGAAGGGAGTCGTGTGGTGTTGGGATTTTTGGGGGAATGGAGCTTTGACGCATTCTTTGTTGGTGGCTGCTTGAAGGCCCACAGTAGTTGTTGGTTGGGTTGAAGGATATCCGCTAGGGAAGGTTGTATTCTCTTTTAAAGGAGCTGTACCTCCTTTAAATTACTCTTGACCCTTTTCATTAGGGTAGCTGGAGGTCCTTAGGGAGAGGTGTCAAGGCTGGACTTAGATCCATTTCGCAGGTAACCAGCTATCACCCAGCTCGATTGGCTTTTCACCTCTACTAACAAGTCATCCCACTCTTTTGCAACAGAGACGGGTTCGCTCAAGGATAGCTGCTTGTAAGTAGCTCGCTTAGGTTTCGGGGTGGCAAGCTTAAGTCCGCTTTGCTTGGTTGTTCTTACTAGATCATGATGCAAGAGGTACAAGGGCTTATCTTTGCTATTTATTGCTTGGCTTGTTCACTATTATTTCATCTTTCCCTTACGGTACAAGTTTCTATCGCGCCTAGTAACCTTTTCTATCGCCTATACTAAGTTGGGAGAATGGTTTGGTTTAAAGGTTTAGTTGATTTTTAAGTACATTTGGTTGCGGGTGGTTGGGCTAGACTTGGGCTTCAAGACGACCTGGTGTGTAGCAGGTATCTTTCAGGTGTAAGCTGAATGCTTTCACATTATAGCTACGTCTTGGTGTACTAAGTGCACCTTCCGGTACACTTACCTTGTTACGACTTACCTCATCTTTGGCGGGTGGCGTATTATTTATTGGGGTTTAAAGCTTGTGAGGAGGGTGACGGGCGGTATGTACGTGCCTCAGAGCCGGTTTAAAGGGGGCCTTATTGTCCCGCTTTACTGCTAAATCCGCCTTCCGGGAGTTATTTCACACTCTCTTCCGTTAGGTTGGGGGTTTTCTAAGTTAGAAAATGTAGCCCATTTCTTCCACTTCATAGGCTATACCTTGACCTGTCTTACTAGTGGTGTTAGGGCTATTGTGCTCACTGTTGTACCCTCAGAGAAGGTGAGCTGGCGACGGCGGTATGTAGGCTGTTTTGGCGAGAAGTGGCCGGGTGTATCGTGGGTTGTCGATTACAGAACAGGCTCCTCTAGGTGGGTTTGGGGCACCGCCAAGTCCTTAGAGTTTTAAGCGTTTGTGCTCGTAGTTCTCAGGCGGATGCTTTAGTAGGGTAAGCATCGAGATTTAGGGCCGGGCATAGTGGGGTATCTAATCCCAGTTTGTGTCCTGGCTTTCGTGGAATTTAATTGGTCACGAGGATTAAGGTCGTCTTTAGGGGGGTTTTAGGTGCATCTTAGGCTTATGACAGCTCAGCTGCATTTTGGCCTTAATTATTGTGATAGTTATAGGTCCACTCTTTACGCCGTGTACAATTAATTTGGGTCTCTTGTGTGACCGCGGTGGCTGGCACAAGATTTACCAACCCTATGTTGCTATAACTAAGTCAAGTTTACACTTATTGCTTAATGTTAATTACTGCTGAGTACCCGTGGGGGTGTGGCTAAGCAAGGCGTCTTGGGCTGCAATGGGCGTGCCTGATACCAGCTCCTCTTGCCTACGGTAGGGGTTAGGGGCATTTACACTGGAGCGCGGATACTTGCATGTATATGTCTAGCAAAAACTAATGGTAAGGTTAGGACTAAGTCTTTTGTCCCTGGGTCGATGAGAAGCCGTCTTGGCATCTTCAGTGCCATGCTTTGTTGTAAGCTACAGGGACTTTCACTGGTCATTCGTTGATTGTTCCTTGGTCATTCGTTGATTGTTCCTTGGTCATTCGTTGATTGTTCCTTGGTCATTCGTTGATT